AGGCATCAATAGAAACCCTAATTTTGGGGGTCCTACTTATTTTCATTGTCTTCGGAATAATAGAATAATTTAATTTGGAATAGTGACCGGGATCCTCGGAAAACCTAAGTTAATGATCAATAGGTTTGGATAAAGAATTTAGGAAGGATATTCTCATATTGACGCAATACAAGGATAAGTATATGCGAAATCTATCCCTTTTTAGTTAAAAGTTTTATTTCAATCCAACCTTTGCCTTTAAGGAATTTAATTGGTTAGCATAAAATAATATCTAATAAAATAAAATAATATCTAATAAATAGAAAATTGAATGGTACATAATTCGTTATGAAGGAAACGGAATATATTCTTTGAAGAATCCAGATTCGTAATCAATACTGTCTTGTTTGTTGGATTAGGTCTAACTTTCTTAACCAAACTGCAAGCATGTAACTTTACGAGATGAAATAGGGAAAGACAGACGATAAAACTTAAAAGAAAAAGATAATTGAAATAACTCGTCTTCGAATCAACTTTGGTTGGGGTTCGAAAAATGAATAAATAAAAAGAAAGTGAATTCAAGGAAGAACTTCCCCTTTTTCAGGGGGGCCTTCGGGAGTCGTGGAATGGTTTTCTTCTCCTCTTATTCCATATGGAATATTATGAGTTAAAATAAGAAGGAATAGGGGACGACGATTTGTTCCAAAAAGAAGATTAAATCCTATAAAGAACTTTTTTCAAATTCCATTCTTTATTTATCTTTTATTCCAAAATTCCCAAAAAATCCAATTTAATTTTTCAATGGGTTTAGATGATCTAGTTTTTAATATTATTACTTTACTTAACTGACAGATTCCGCAATAAATCTCTTGATTCGGAATTAGGGACTCATGTCCCATCTGATGAATCGATTTTCTTTTACACTTCTGTATCTCCATCTTGTTTTTTAGTATTATCTAAAATAACCGATGAATTCTGAATTTTCCATAACTTAGGTAAATGCTTTACCAACATATGTAGTGTAGTAAAAAAAAAAATGGAATTTAACCCCTTCATGCTTACTATAACTAGTTATTTTGGTTTTCTACTGGCTGCTTTAACTATAACCCCAGCTCTATTTATTGGCTTGAACAAGATACGTCTTATTTGAAATGAATTGAATGAATAAGTCAGAAAATAAGAATCCTTCTTTTGGATTCCTGGTATTATAGGACCCTTTTCCACGCTAATTACCAATTTTTTTCTTGGTCATTGAGATTCGTGGATAATTTAGACTATTATTTAGAGATAGATCGTACCTCTTTTTTTATCCCCTCGAACAAATCGAAATGATTGAAGTTTTTCTATTTGGAATCGTCTTAGGCCTAATTCCTATTACTTTAGCTGGATTATTTGTGACTGCGTATTTGCAATACAGGCGTGGGGATCAGTTGGATTTTTAATTGAGTAATATTTTTTTTTTTTTTGATTGGCCTCCTCCAGACTAGAGAGGAGGTCAAATTGGAGTTGTAATTCGACTTTGTTTTTTTTTAAGTAATTTACTCTGTTTCAACATAAGATAGATGGAATCACGCTCTGTAGGATTTGAACCTACGACATCGGGTTTTGGAGACCCGCGTTCTACCAAACTGAACTAAGAGCGCTTTCAAAAAGAAAATCCTTTTCTACTCCTAACGTATCTTACGTACGTTATAGTATCCACAAATTCAAGTTATATCCACTTTAATTGATCTCCCCGCTACTGCCCATAAAGAAGAGAGAAGTAATAGGTAGGGATGACAGGATTTGAACCTGTGACATTTTGTACCCAAAACAAACGCGCTACCAAGCTGCGCTACATCCCTTTTCCAAATTGTTGTACAATGCCATTGTACACAATTCCTTTCTTGTTTTCCACATCGTAATTTTCTTCTATTTCTCTATCTATATAGAACTTTCTTTTTCTTGTCATTTCTTGTTTTTGGTCTCATATAATCAAGGAAGGGTATATATCTAAAATCAAGTTGAATTTCACCTATAAAAGAAAGATTACTATTCCTTAGTAATGTATAGGAAGAAGGGGTCATCTTTTTCTTTTTTAGGGATAGGAAAATCTCGTCTATATGGTTCATTCTATATATATATAGAATATTTATTTTATATATATAGAATATTGATTTTGTTTTTTAGTTAGGAATTTCCCCTAAATAAAGAAATACAAACGATCTTGGGCAAGAGTATCTGATCATATATGTATTCCAATAAGGAAGGAGGATTTTAAATGCGGGATATAAAAACATATCTCTCTGTAGCACCCGTGCTAAGTACTCTATGGTTTGGGGCTTTAGCAGGTTTATTGATAGAAATTAATCGTTTATTCCCAGATGCTTTGTCATTCCCTTTTTTTTAATTCTAGTTATTCCTATGCGAGAGATAGAATTCTTCATGACATGACGAAAATTTTCTTTCAATCCTTTTTTAGTATACGAAGCAAAAAGAAGGAAAAGATGGATTGGATTGAACCTCAGAGTCATCAAAAATTTGGTAAATCCCATTTTTAAAGAAAACATAAATTTAATTAAAAGCGGTATCCAAGCTAAGTCAGGCCTCATAAATCCGAGTATAGAAACAGGCTGGCTAGGGCAGAGCTTGTAAAGGATTTCGAAGCAAAATCCTTGCTAATTCGACAAGGATTGTATTCTTTAATTATTTCTCCATTTTTTATTCTATTGGATTTTATTATTCTTTTTCGGATCCAATCCAATATAGAAGAATAAAAGAACAGGTATAAGACTTAAGTTAAGTCGATCCAAAAAGGAAAGGAGGTTCATGGCCAAGGGCAAAGATGTTAGAATCAGAGTGATTTTGGAATGTATCAGTTGTGTTCGAAAGGGTACCAACAAGGAATCGAGGGGGATTTCTAGATATAGTACTCAAAAGAATCGCCACAATACACCCGGACAATTAGAATTAAGAAAATTTTGTCGTTATTGCCGCAAGCATACGACTCATAATGAAATAAAGAAATAGGAGCATTGTGTTTTTGATTTTTCTATTTTCTAAAGAACAGAAAGAGTCAGAATTTCTTATTTAATATATTAAATATATAGAACATAGATGGAATACAAAATACAAATCAACTCATCTGATTTTAGGTAGATATTATTTCATATGTATGGAGGTTTTTTTATATATACTATATAAATCAAATAATATATGGACCAAAGAAAGACTACTTCTTCTGGATCCAAAATTAATAAAAGAAAGAAATCCATTTTTTTTTCAAATTTTAAAATAAGGAATAAATCATGTATATATCTAAACAACCTTTTCGTAAATCTAAGCAACCTTTTCGTAAATCCAAACAACCTTTTCATAAATCCAAGCAACCTTTTCGTAAATTCAAACAACCTTTTCGTAAATCCAAACAACCTTTTCGTAGACGTTCCCGAATTGGTCCGGGGGATCGAATTGATTATAGAAACATGAGTTTAATTAATCGATTTATTAGTGAACAAGGAAAAATATTATCCAGACGAATAAATAGATTAACCTTGAAACAACAACGATTAATTACTCTTGCTATAAAACAGGCTCGTATTTTATCTTTCTTACCATTTCGTAACTATGAGAATGAGAAGCAATTTCAAGCCCAGTCAATTTCAATAATTACGGGTCCTAGACACAGAAAAAATAGACATATTCCTCAATTAACACAAAAATTCAATTCCAATCGAAATTTAAGAAACTCCAACCAGAATTTAAGAAACAACAATCGGAACTTAAGCTCCGATTGTTGATGTTTTATTTGAAAGGGTCAGACTCATATATAAACAAAGGAATCCTCATGTATAAATAAAGTAATCCAGTTTAGATTCTTGTGTTTGTTATAAGAAAAGAAAAAAAATGGGAAAAAAGAAATAGTTTTTTTATTTATTGCAACACGCTCGTTGATTCCTACCACTTAATCTTAATTTATTGTATCTTCCCGGAGTTCCCTCTCCGGGAATTCTGTTTTAATTATTCCTGTATATTACTTTTTTATCCCTTTAATTGATGGTCTTTATTTTGTTGGAAATCGTGTAAAGATTATTTGGATTTAATACAGCTACTTGTGCAAGCATTTTACGATTAAGAATCAATTCCTTTTTGTACAGATTGTGTATTAATTTACTATAACTATCGAATACTTTATATATCCGTGTTGCTGCGTTTATCCGAGTGATCCACAAACGACGAAAATCCCTCTTTTGCCTGCCTCTATCTCGATGAGAAGAAACAAAAGCTCTTCTTACTTGTTGAGTAATCATTCGATTAAGTCTTAAATGAGCCCCCCTAAAGTTTGAGGCAAATGAACGCATTTTTGTTCGTCGTCTCCGAGCTATATATCCTCGTGGAACTCTGGTCATTGAATCAAATTAACCTTAATGAATAACTAATGATTTCTCTTCTTTTAACCGTTCTTTTTCCCATTAATAACAAAACGGATTATTCCGATATATAAAATATTAATTCCAATGGCTTTTGCTACTATAACCTTCCCAACCACGATTTTTTATTTTATCCCCTTCAGTTATTTCACGTAGAAATAACAAATTCTAACGATACTAAAAAACCGTGGGTTCCATCGTTTCTATGGTTTCCTTTTAAACGGTGAGGTCCTCTCTATACACCGGAGCCCCTTCTTTCATCAAAAGGTATTGGGAACTTGTATAGTTCCCATTCTTTGGCTCTACCTATCCATTATAGAGTAAATCGCTCTTTTCACAATAAATAAGAGTTATTCATACAGTGACGGTATTTAATTATGAAAGTTGGCTAAGTAGCTGACCCTTTAGTCCGTTCTTTTAAGATAAAGGAGCACAAGCCTTTTCTTTTTATTACTATTTCCTCCGCTTAATTGATAACCATTTGCTACCAATGGGGGAATTGCTTCTTCCAATCTCGATGATTGGATTTGCACCAAAGGAAACCCTAAATTCCATATACCGTAGAAATCTAGAAGAGAGAAGCTCTATCCTATTCATTGGTACCGATCATGGATATTTCAAAAATTTTATTATTTGTTTGAACTCATGATCTGAACGAGTCGCACATACACCCTAGCACATGTTCCTCGACGCTGAGGACATCCCTTAAGCGCGGGCGTTTTTCTAGCATTTCGTATTGGCTGTCTTGCATTTCTAATAAGTTGTTTAACCGTTGGCATGTCGTATGTATATAGAAAAAAATGTATTGGTTTAGATCGATCTTAACCTGATGATTCATCATCATGAAGTATTTCTATTTTCTATAAAATCGCATAAAACCCGAATTTAGGTTTGAAATAAATTTACAAGAAATTCAGCCACTACCAATCCTTAAACATTTCTGGAAACCATACGGGATCAGTATCGCAGTGCTCGTCAATCATTTCATCCCCTACAATGTCGACAAGTCCATAAGCTTTGGCTTCGTCTGCTGACATAAAAACATCCCTTTCCATGTCTTCGGATACAACCCAAAAAGGCTTGCCTGTTCTTAGCGCATAAACCCTTGTGATCATTTCGCGAACTTTGTGTAATTCTTCCACTTCTAGTAAAAATTCTGGTGTCCTTGCCCGATAATAAGCACTAGCAGGTTGGTGAAGCATAATTCTAGCGTGAGGGAATGCTATACGTTTAGTGGGTTCTCCTCCAAGCAGAATGAAGGACGCCATGGACGCGGCTATTCCGAGGCATATTGTATATATATCTGGTGTCACCGTTTGCATCGTATCAAAAATAGCCATTCCTGAGATTAGCCACCCGCCGGGTGAGTTTATAAACAAAAAAATATCGCTAATTCCATCTTCTATACTGAGATATACCATGAGACCCGTAATATGATTCGTGATCTCGCAACGAATTTCTTGACCTAAAAAAAGTGTCCTTTCTCGATACATAACATTGTATAAGTCAACCCAAGTCGCTTCTTCATCTCCGGGAATCCGGTAAGGTACTTTTGGAACACCAATGGGCATATTAGATTAATATTATTAGATTTAAGTAAGAAAACTACACTTTAATATGGAAACTTAAGAATGGAAGAGAAAGAAAGAATCCACAGTTTAGTATCTTCATTTTTTTCTTATTCTATTTTTTCTTATTCTATAAGAATACTATAGATTCTATTAATACATAGATTGAAATGCTACATAGATTGCAAAATTATACATATAAGTAAGGTAAGACAGATTGAATAAAGAAAAAGGGATCTGTGATTCGAATGATAAACAAAGAGGGATTAGGGATCTATTCTTCGTTTTTTGAAATAGCCCAAGCTACCCATTGCATATTGGCACTTATCGAGTATAGAATAGATCTGCTTCTCTTTCTTCTTACAAACAGAATTGACTTCTTTTTTTTAATGGAATGAAATAAATATTCACGCTTTCTGACACAGAATGCCCTAGAAGGGTTAGGTACATAGGATATGGATAGTTTTTTCCAATGCGATAAAATAAAACGACATCGTGTCTATTTTTCTTTGCTAAAGGGGTATTTCCATGGGTTTGCCTTGGTATCGTGTTCATACTGTCGTATTGAATGATCCCGGTCGATTGCTTTCGGTGCATATAATGCATACAGCTCTAGTTTCTGGTTGGGCTGGCTCGATGGCTTTATACGAATTAGCGGTTTTTGATCCTTCTGATCCTGTTCTGGATCCAATGTGGAGACAAGGTATGTTCGTCATCCCCTTCATGACTCGTTTAGGAATAACCAATTCGTGGGGTGGTTGGAGTATTTCAGGAGGAACTATAACGAATCCGGGTATTTGGAGTTATGAAGGTGTGGCAGGTGCGCATATTGTCTTTTCTGGCTTGTGTTTCTTAGCAGCTATCTGGCATTGGGTATATTGGGACCTAGAAATATTCTGTGATGAGCGGACGGGAAAACCCTCTTTGGATTTGCCCAAGATCTTTGGAATTCATTTATTTCTTGCAGGGGTGGCTTGTTTTGGCTTTGGTGCATTTCATGTAACCGGTTTGTATGGTCCTGGAATATGGGTGTCTGATCCTTATGGACTAACTGGAAAAGTACAAGCTGTAAATCCTGCGTGGGGTGCAGAAGGTTTTGATCCTTTCGTTCCGGGAGGAATAGCGTCGCATCATATTGCTGCGGGTACATTGGGCATATTAGCGGGCCTATTCCATCTTAGTGTCCGTCCGCCTCAACGTCTATACAAAGGATTACGTATGGGCAATATTGAAACTGTACTTTCCAGTAGTATCGCTGCTGTTTTTTTTGCAGCTTTCGTAGTTGCCGGAACTATGTGGTATGGATCGGCAACTACCCCAATCGAATTATTTGGACCTACTCGTTATCAGTGGGATCAGGGATACTTTCAACAAGAAATATATCGAAGAGTTAGCGATGGGTTAGCCGAAAATCTTAGTTTATCAGAAGCTTGGTCTAAAATTCCCGAAAAATTAGCTTTTTATGATTATATTGGTAATAATCCGGCAAAGGGGGGATTATTCAGAGCAGGCTCAATGGACAATGGGGATGGAATAGCTGTTGGATGGTTAGGACATCCTGTCTTTAGAGATAAAGAAGGGCGCGAGCTTTTTGTACGTCGCATGCCTACTTTCTTTGAAACATTTCCGGTAGTTTTGGTAGATGAAGAGGGAATTGTGAGAGCGGACGTTCCTTTTAGAAGAGCAGAATCCAAATATAGCGTTGAACAAGTAGGCGTAACGGTAGAGTTCTATGGTGGCGAACTTAATGGAGTAAGTTATTCTGATCCTGCTACTGTAAAAAAATATGCGAGGCGCGCCCAATTAGGAGAAATTTTTGAATTAGATCGAGCTACTTTGAAATCAGATGGTGTTTTTCGCAGCAGTCCAAGGGGTTGGTTCACTTTTGGTCATGCTACCTTTGCTTTGCTCTTCTTTTTCGGACACATTTGGCATGGTGCTCGAACCTTGTTCCGAGATGTTTTTGCTGGTATTGATCCAGACTTGGATGCTCAAGTGGAATTTGGAACATTCCAAAAAGTTGGGGATCCAACTACAAGGAGACAGACAGTCTGATACCACATTGCTACGGTATCTTTCGCCTCTCTTTTTTGATTTGACATGGGAAAAATCTCCTGTCCTTTCTTTATAAAAATAAAAGACTCTTTTTTTTATATGGGAAATGATCCCAAATGACAAGTGAATAGGTGTGGAAGTTATAATTGTAAATAAACCACGATCGAATCTATGGAAGCATTGGTTTATACGTTCCTTTTAGTTTCGACTTTAGGGATAATTTTTTTCGCTATCTTCTTCCGAGAACCCCCTAAGGTTCCGACTAAAAAATGAAATTATTTAATTGAAGTAAGAAGTCTCCCATCTGGGAGACTTCTTACTTCAATTAGTCTCCATGTTCTTCGAATGGATCTCTTAATTGTTGAGAGGGTTGCCCAAACGCGGTATATAAGGCATACCCAGTAAAGCTTACAAGTAAACCAGATATGGAGATGGCGACTAAAGTTGCTGTTTCCATTTTTATAGAATTTCAAGATTACAATGGATCTATGAAAAGATCGTGTATTTACAACTACAACGGAATAGTATACAAAGTCAACACCAATGATTAAATAGAATTTATGGCTACACAAACCGTTGAAGATAGTTCTAGACCTAGGCCAAAACGAACTGGCGCAGGTAGTTTATTGAAACCCTTGAATTCGGAATATGGAAAAGTAGCTCCGGGTTGGGGGACTACTCCTTTTATGGGGGTTGCGATGGCTTTATTCGCGATATTCCTATCTATCATTTTAGAAATTTATAATTCTTCTGTTTTACTGGACGGAATTTTAATGAATTAGGTTTCTACTAACTAGAACTATTAAGTCATAGTTTTTCCATCCAAAAAAGGTCTTTCTGCTTTAAGCTCCACATTTCTAGACATTCTGGTAGTTCGACCGTGGATTTTTTGTTTTGGTATCTCTGGAATATGAGTGTGTGACTTGTTAGAATTGATCCTATTGATAATACATAGAAAGCACCTGTTCTCTCTATCAAGATTATTCTAATTCGTCGGATATTGATATTATTTATTCTAGTATCTGGAACACGAAATACATAGAGTGGATCAAGAAAAAAAAATGGAACTATGATTCATACTCACTATTTAAGCCTCGTAACCAGACTGAAAAAAAAAAATGAAAGTAGTTCTTAATAAAAAAAGAACTTTTCTTCCTTCCAATTTTGTTTGCCAAAAAGACAACTTTTTTTTCTCGATTTTGTCGAGTTATTACACCAATTCAATAAATGATCATCAAGCGGTTTTTATTCGAAGAACCCTTGCCTTTTGTTTAGCTTGAGAATCAATCATCGTGGCTCTAGTATGAATCTAAGGTTTTAATTGAACTGATTCATAGGATCGCAACAAGATAATTTCTATTAGAAAACCACTATAAATTTTTATTTTTTTCCTAGTAAAATAAAATAAATAAAAAATAGGGAAGAGAAAAGTCAAGAGGCCTCTAATGATCAACATAAGGGAAAGAAAGACAGATGAGCCAACTTGAGATTTTTTGGCATTATTATCACAAAGAAGAAATTCTGGATTTTTCTTATTTAATATCTTCAAGGCAAATTGATATAATCCCGTGGCTGCTGAAGTTTTGAACTTTTTTCTAATATCCGTTGTGTGTTTATGCTTGAGCCGTACGAGATGAAATTTTCATATACGGTTCTCGGAGGGGGAGTCGGGCTAATTACCTATCTCAATAAAGTATATGATTGGTTTGAGGAACGTCTTGAGATTCAGGCAATTGCGGATGATATAACTAGTAAATATGTTCCTCCTCATGTCAACATATTTTATTGTTTAGGGGGAATTACACTTACTTGTTTTTTAGTACAAGTTGCTACGGGTTTTGCTATGACTTTTTACTACCGACCAACCGTTACAGAAGCTTTTTCCTCCGTTCAATATATAATGACGGAGGCCAACTTTGGTTGGTTAATCCGATCAGTTCATCGATGGTCAGCAAGTATGATGGTTCTAATGATGATCCTGCACGTATTTCGTGTATATCTCACAGGTGGATTTAAAAAACCCCGGGAATTAACTTGGGTCACAGGTGTGGTTTTGGCTGTATTGACTGCATCATTTGGTGTAACCGGTTATTCTTTACCTTGGGATCAAATCGGTTATTGGGCAGTCAAAATTGTGACAGGTGTACCTGAAGCGATTCCGGTAATAGGCTCCCCTTTAGTGGAGTTATTACGGGGAAGTGCTAGTGTGGGGCAATCCACTTTGACTCGTTTTTATAGTTTACATACCTTTGTACTGCCTCTGCTTACTGCCGTATTTATGTTAATGCACTTTCCAATGATACGTAAGCAAGGTATTTCTGGTCCTTTATAGGAAAGGCATATCATAGAAAATTGGAATTCTCATATATCATATCGGGTAGGTTGTGGTATTTCATTGCTACAAACATGGGTTATTGTAAAATAAGACATGTCATTTGGATACTTCTCTTCAACTCTGAAGTATTTTGATACAAATAGTTGAAGTGAATTTTACGAAAGAAAATAAGGCGGATTATGGGAGTGTGTGACTTGAATTATTGATTTGGCCATGCAGATAGAGAATTAGATCTGCCGCATTAGAATTCACGAACAAGGGTGTCTCCGCATCCAATCAATACGTAAGTTCCCTATCTAGGAAGGATGGGCTGGTTCACTCGAGGAGAATATTTTCTATGATCATACCCCAACCATGTCATCCATGAACAGGCTCCGTAAGATCCCGTAGAATATAAATGGAATAAGTCATGTGATATGATCCAATTCTATATTTATTATAGTATGGAAATGCATTCATTTTCTTTGCATCAATTTCGACCCGCAATATTATCGGAGTAAAAGAAGGGATCTAAGGAAGAAAGTAGGCTAAACTTTTTAATTTTTTATTAGTAACAAGTAAATACTTTGTTTGGACGTAAGAAACTTGCGATATTGAGGGGATAAACACCAACTAATCAAGAGACAATCCACAAAGCAATTGATCATGATCAAATTTGTAAGCCCACTTGGATATTGAGCATTTATGCATAAGAATAGGATTCTTTTCAATGAGTAGTTATAGGTGCAACTTTGGAAAAGAGAATCTGATAAAGCTTTTCTTACCTTGAGTCATTAAGTCATTATATAACCTATTCTATTGTTGTGGATCCTCCACGGTCTTATTTCTTTAATTCTTGCTCGAGCCGGATGATGAAAAATTCTCATGTCCGGTTCCGTTGGGGGATGGATCCTAAAGAATTCACCTATCCCAATAACAAAGAAACCTGACTTAAATGATCCTGTATTAAGAGCAAAATTAGCTAAAGGGATGGGACATAATTATTATGGGGAACCCGCATGGCCCAACGATCTTTTATACATTTTTCCAGTAGTAATTCTAGGGACTATTGCATGTAATGTAGGTTTAGCGGTTCTAGAGCCGTCAATGATTGGTGAGCCGGCGGATCCGTTTGCAACTCCTCTGGAAATATTACCCGAGTGGTACTTCTTTCCCGTATTTCAAATACTTCGTACAGTACCCAATAAGTTATTGGGCGTTCTCTTAATGGTTTCTGTGCCAACAGGCTTATTAACAGTACCCTTTCTAGAGAATGTCAATAAGTTCCAAAATCCATTTCGTCGTCCAGTAGCTACAACCGTTTTTTTAATCGGTACTGTAGTAGCTCTTTGGTTAGGTATTGGAGCAACATTACCCATTGATAAATCCTTAACTTTAGGTCTTTTTTAGGGATTTTTCAGGTTGATTCATTCAACCGTGAAGTCCCCTGCATGGGTATCTAGGAAATAGTTACTTCCAAGTGAATCTTCCCTAGATACCTAAAATCTATTTTATTATGATCCATTTCGCAAAAATATAGATTGTGCTAAAGATGCAAAATTGTTTTCTTTTTTCTTTTTATTCTAACTCGAAAAAGAAAAAGAGGAAAAAATTGTAATGGATTTAAAGCGAGAACTTGTTCTTAGGTAAATCAATTGGGAGATGCTTTTCTAGAGTGGCCCATATAAGTTTTCCATCTTCCATACGAAAGCTGTCAATTCTCATAAGATCTTCTTCAGTCTTACTCAAAAGGTCCAATAGTGTATGTATATTGGCCCTTTTGAGACAATTATACGTTCTAGAAGGCAATTCTAATTGATCAATAAAAATACAATTCAATGGAATTCCTTTTTTGTTTTTCTTTAGATTAGTGAATCTTTTTTGAAAGGCTAAAAGGGGTGGAGTAAACCTGGTTTGATTTTCTTCGAAACTAACGCCTTCCTCCTCCGCGTGTAGAAAAGGAAGAAATAAATCAATCAAATTACGAGAAGCTTCATAAAGCGCTTCTTTAGGGGTTAAACTTCCATTCGTCCATATTTCGAGAAAAAGTATCTCGTGTTTTTCATTTCCATTCCCGCAAGAAAAAATACTATAATTCACATTTCGAACAGGCATGGATACAGCATCTATAGGATAACTTCCATCTTGAGAGTTCTTTCTGAGTTCCGTATGATATCCGCGATCTCTCTTGATTTGTAACTCAATACAGAAATCAATGGGGTCTCTCAAGTTAGCTATAGGTTGTGTCGTATCAACGATTTCTACGGAAGGCGGTAAGATTATATCTTGAGCGGTTATGTATCTAGGACCTGTGACGCAAATTGATGCGTCTCTAACTCCATAGAGATTACTTCTCAATACAATTTCTTTCAAATTTAGTAAAATTTCTTGTATGGATTCTTCAATACCTACTATTGTAGAATATTCGTGTGGCACGTTCCAAAATTTTGCGCGTGTGATACATGTTCCTTCTATTTCTCCAAGTAAAGCTCTTCGCAAGGCAATACCAACAGTATCCGCTTGACCTTTTCTAAGTGGGGACAGAATGAAACGACCATAATAAAGACGCTTACTATCTACTCTTGATTCAACACACTTCCACTGTAGTGTTTGGGTGGATCCTGTTACCTCCTCTCGAACCATAATAGACTAGTATTTATTTGATCATTGAATCGTTTATTTCTCTTGAAAGCGTTTTAATTCTTTTACAGACGTCTTTTTTTAGGAGGTCGACATCCATTATGCGGCATAGGTGTTACATCGCGTATACAACTTAACCGTACACCACTTTTAGCAATGGCTCGTAGTGCGGCATCTCTTCCGCTACCAGCCCCTTTTACCATAACTTCTGCTCGTTGCAAACCCACTGTACGAATAGCATCTACTGCTGTTCTTTGACCGGCATAGGGTGATGCTTTTCTTGAGCTTTTGAATCCACAAGTACCTGCGGAGGACCAGAAAACCACCCGACCTTGTGGGTCTGTAACAGTTATAATAGTATTGTTGAAACTGGCTTGAACATGAATAACCCCTTTTGTTATTCTACGTGCACTCTTCCGTAAACTAAAACGGGCATTCCTACGCAAACCAATACGCACTTTCTTACGTGAACCTATTTTTGGTATAGCTTTTGTCATATTTTATTATCTCATACATAAATATGAGTTAGAAATAACAAAAAGAAAAAAAGATACAAAGATATCCGTTTCAGGGTTAAATATATCCTTTACTTTCATTTTTCGATTCGGAATTTTTACATTTCTGTGGGTACTTTTTTTACTTTTTAGAAAGGAAAGCTCCTTTTTCGAAAGATTACCCCTGTCTTTGTTTATGCTTCGGATTGGAACAAATGACTCTAATTCGCCCACGCCTACGAATCAGTCGACACTTTGTACAAATTTTACGAACGGAAGCTCTTATTTTCATATTTAGGTATTCCTTTCTTAAACGATGAATCTACTCTTTGGGAAAAAATAAGCCTCTTAACTTAAATTTGGAAATTTTGAATTTATTTTCCTGGAAAAAACAAATCCTTTCAATCTTTGGTATCCTTCAAATCTTCAGTATCTTTCGAGTCTTCGGTACGCTTCGAATCCTTATGGGGAAGTCTATAAATTATACGCCCTTTGCTTGAATCATAACGACTTACTTCAATTTTGACCCTATCCCCCATCAGTATTCGTATAGAACTAGACCGGATTTTTCCTGAAATATAGCCCAGGATGATGGTGTCATTCTCTAAGCGAACTCGGAACATTCCGTTGGGTAGGGCTTCCGTAACTAAACCTTCGAAAGTAACTTTAGCTTCCCTCGGGTTTTTTTTTTCTCTCCTATTTTTTTTTTCTGTCATATTTTTTTCTCCTATTTTTCTATTTGGATTTTCAAAATAGGAAGTTCGAGATAGAATTTGGGTACTATAGGCGGGGCCTTTACCATATATAACATAAGACTTCTCCCCCAATTCTGTTTAGTCGAGCTTCTCGATCTGTCATTATACCTTGAGAAGTAGAAAGAATAGCAATTCCCATTCCGCCCAAAACCTTAGGAATTCCTTGATAGTTAGCATAAATCCGTAAGCCCGGTCGGCTGATACGCTTTAAAAAGGTTCTAGTTCTATATATTCCCTTTCTATTCTTTCTCTTTTGATGTCGCAAAGTTGAAACCAAGAAATATCTGTTACTTTCTTGATGTTTCCGAACACTTTCAATAAAACCTTCTCGTAGAAGTATTTTAACAATGTTTTCGGTAATATTTGTAGATACTACTCGAACAGTTCCTTTTTTACTCATGTCTGCGTTTCTTATAGAGGTTAGTAAATCCGCAATAGTGTCCTTGCCCATAAGACTCTAATTCTAGGTTCTTCCTAATTTTTAGATAATCAACATGTTTTCCCTTTTCTTTTCATTTTGGATTTTAAAGCATATACGTAAAACACAATCTACTAATTTTATCTTTGATCTGTATCTCGTCTACTAGTATTTATAATACTTCAGGAGCTAATGAAACTATTTTAGTAAAATTCAATTCTCTCAGTTCCTCGGTAATCGCGCCAAAAACTCGAGTTCCTTTTGGATTTCCTTTTTGATCAATGATAACTGCTGCATTGTCATCATAGCGTATTATTATACCGTCTTCACATTTGAATTCTTTACATGTACGTACAATTACAGCTCGAATTACTTCAGATCTTTCTAGAGGCATTTGGGGCACTGCGTCTTTGATTACAGCAACAATAATATCACCAATACGAGCATATCGCTGATTACCAGCAGCTCCTATGACTCGAATACACATCAATTTTCGAGCTCCACTGTTATCCGCTACATTTAAAAGGGTCTGAGGTTGAATCATATTATTTGGATTTCAATTTGTTATTTCACTGCAAAGGAATGAAAGAAATATTGTCTTTCCAGAAGGAAAAAACAGATGTTTTTTATCTTCAATACCCCCTTTCTTTGGGTGGGGGTTCTATATCTCTAATCGAATAAATTGGCTTCGTATGGGCATTTTACTGGCAGCTATGGAGATAGCTACCCTAGCTACAGTTTCAGATACTCCGCTCATTTCATAAAGTATTCGACCTGGTTTAACAACGGCTACCCAATATTCGGGGGATCCCTTTCCTGAGCCCATACGTGTTTCTGTGGGTCTTAGTGTAACCGGTTTGTCGGGAAATATACGTACCCATAGTTTTCCACCACGACGTGCATATCGTGTCATTGCTCTTCGTCCTGCTTCTATCTGTCTCGCTGTAATCCAAGCAGGTTCAAGTACTTGAAGAGCATATCTACCAAAACAAATACGATTGCCTCGGCAGGATTTTCCCTTCATTCTTCCTCTATGTTGTTTACGAAATCTAGTTCTTTTGGGGTTATAGTCGATGGTTCTTTTTTAGTTCCATCTCTACTGCAAAACTGGACATGAGAGTTTCTTCTCATCCAGCTCCTCGCGAATGAAATGAGAAAGCGTGCAAATTTTTGAAATTCCATAATATTCAAAAATATTATGGATAGATACACATCAATCTTTTTTTTTTTAAGGAATATCCTTATTTTTAACCTTATTGAATCATAGTAAAGTATTCTAATCCAATAAAGATTTCGCGGGCGAATATTTACTCTTTCTTGTCTTATTTGTTAATTTATAACCTTACCAAATAAAGCAATTTTTTTGGTTTGTTCCGCCATCCCACCCAATGAAGTATTAGGATTCTTTTCAATAAAATCAATCCTATGCAGTCATAGGTTTTGTCGTTCCCACAGCTTCTCCTTTAATGGTTAGGTTTGAATCCTGCAATGGAGCTTCCAAACTTTTCGAGTTAATTTTCTCAGTTTTATTAATCCGGGCTGCTCTTTATTATTGCTTTAAATTTTTATTTATTGTTTCACAAAATTACGATTTTAAATTTTCTCTTATTTTTATTATTTTATTATATTGATGCTTTATCACATTGCCTTTTATGATGTAATTCATAGACCATCCATATTGGAATCTTATATCTTTCTTATTCTTCTTCCTTCTTTCTATCATCCCTCCTTTTATCCACATCCGTTTAGTTTTCTTTCACAACCTAGAATCCGGTTTCTTTTTTATAGAAAAAAAAAATGCAGTTGCTACAACTATATGATAGATCTACTCATTTATGATAGATGTATTTATTCACATAGTGACTGTTTCTTAGTTAGGATCTCGACAATACGAAGCAATAGGTTGGTTATTAGTTAATTTTCTATAATTACTAAGTTTTTTTATTTTTAGTAGGGTTCGGTCAATTTTTTTCCATTTTTGACCCTAAAGAAAAAACTAACGAGTCACACACTAAGCATAGCAATTATATTAAAAGCTTTATCAATTTTCATTAAATCTTATAGAAAGAGGTATAATTTCTTCTTTTTGGGGGATTTTTGGAAAAATAAGATAAGACTCTTGTCTTTTTTATTCTATTACTGGCCAGAATGAGAAGACAAGGTTAGTTATTCTTCTTCTACGAATATCCAAATTTTTACACCTAATACTCCATAGATAGTTCGAATTGGATAGCAGCAATAATCAATTTTAGCGCGAATTGTTTGGAGGGGAAGTCTACCCTTTTTGATGCATTCGGCACGTGCAATTTCTTTCCCTCCTAGACGACCCGCAATTTTTATTTTTACTCCCTTTATATCCGCTTTTTTAGTTAATTCAATGGCTTTTTTCATTGCCTTTCGGAATGAAACTCTATTTTTTAATTGGAAAGCTATATATTCTGCAAGAATGTTAGGTTGTCTATAAGGTTCTTTAACTTTTTCGATAGCAATATTAAGTCTCTTATTTACACAATTCACCTCCTTTTTGATATCTTTCTCTAATTCTTCGATTGCTCCTTTTTTCTTTAATAAATTGGGAAATCCTATATGGATTATAACGTTAATTGTATCGATTTGTTTTTGAATTTCTATATGTGTAATTACTTCGGAACTTGCGTCTGATTCTATTTTTCTATTCGAGCTTTTTTTCCTATTCTTTTGTATATAGTTCTTGATACAATTCCGTATTTTTTTATCTTCTTGTAGATCTTCAGAATAATTTTTTGGTTGTGCGAACCAAAAGGAATGGTGATTTTGGGTTGTACCAAGTCTGAAACCGAGTGGATTTATTTTTTGTCCCATATTTTTCTATTCTATTTTTTTTTTTACTGGGAATCGAAATCTTAGGTTGATCTAAAGGTTATTTAGATTTCTTTACTATATTTAGTACAATTGTTATATGACACATGGTTTTTTTTATAGGATAACCACGCCCTCGAGCCCGAGGTCTGAATTTTTTCATAATAGTACTCCTACTCACTTCCGCTTTTGTTATGAATAAATTCGCTTTGTCGAAATCCCTATAATGAGTAGCATTTGCTGCTGCCGAATAAACCAACTTTAAGATAGGATAAGATGCTCGATAAGGCATGAGGTTCAGTATCATAACGGTTTCCTCGTAGTAACGCCAGCGAATCTCATCAAGAACTCTTTGTGCTTTAAAAACAGACATATGTATGCGTTTTTGTGCTTTGAAAACCCGTTCGAACTTAAGTAGACGATCAGTTGGAACTTTTCTTGCGAGTTTCCGTAGTCCGTTCCTTTTCTTCTTTAGCCTAGGGGTATACTTTACCAATTTGAAACTTGTCATAAATAAGGTTATTCCCCGCCTACCTTTACTTTATTTGAATCCTATAAATTTTGTTTATTCTGAATCTTTCTATTCTGAATTCAGTTAACGACGAGATTTAGTATCCTTTCTTGCACTTTCATAACTCGTGAAATGCCGAGTAGGCACAAATTCCCCCAATTTGCGACCTACCATAGGATTTGTTATGTAAATAGGTATATGTTCCTTTCCATTATGAATCGCGATTGTGTGGCCAACCATTGCGGGTAGAATGCTAGATGCCCGGGACCACGTTACTATTGTTTCTTTCTCCTCCTTCATATTGACCTTTTCGATTTTTGTCAATAAATGACGAGCTACAAAAGGATTCGTTTTTTTTCGTGTCACAGCTGATTACTCCTTTTTTCATTTTAAAGAGTGGCATCCTATGTCCACTATCTCGATCGAGGTATAGAGGTCAGAATAAATAGAATGGAAAAAAGAGAAAATCCTTTAGCTGGATAAGGGGCGGATGTAGCCAAGTGGATCAAGGCAGTGGATTGTGAATCCACCATGCGCGGGTTCAATTCCCGTCGTTCGCCCATCGCATTATTGCAATGCAATTTTCCATATTCCTAGTTACGTATTTACTTACGACGACGAAGAATAAAACTATCACTATATTTTTTCCTTTTCCTAGTTCTTCTTCCAAGCGCAGGATAACCCCAAGGGGTTGTGGGTTTTTTTCTACCAATGGGGGCTTTCCCTTCACCGCCCCCATGGGGGTGGTCCACAGGGTTCATAACTACCCCTCTTACTACGGGGCGTTTACCTAGCCAACACTTAGATCCGGCTCTACCCAAACTTTTTTGGTTCACCCCAACATTACCCACTTGTCCGACTGTTGCTAAGCAGTTTTGGGATACCAAACGGACCTCCCCAGATGGTAATCTTAAAGTGGCCAATTTACCCTCTTTTGCAATCAGTTTCGCTACAGCACCTGCTGCTCTAGCTAATTGCCCACCCTTTCCACGTGTGATTTCTATGTTATGTATGGCCGTGCCTAAGGGCATATCGGTTGAAGTAGATTCTTCTTTTTTCTCAAAAAACCCCTTCCCAAACTGTACAAGCTTCTTCCAAAGCATACGGCTTTCTAGATGTATATGACGATCTCTAGACAGATGGATCTTATATGAATCGTATGATGAAGTACCACATGAGTGGATATATAGAAAAGGAATCCAAATCTGCCGAATCGCTCATGTTATGATCTTCTACATCCTAGGTCTCCGCGTTCCGTCATCTGGCTTATGTTCTTCATGTAGCATTCAGATCGAATGACTCTATGAAATTACGTCGATACTTCCACATATTATTGGTAACGTAGGAGACATCCCTATTTTCACCCGGGGGTCTTAATTACCACTGCTTAGCTTTCAATTCGCCTCTGACCATCAAATTAAATGTGAATAACCCGTCCTCCTCTCTTTGAAACAAGGGGCGCTCCCGGTTCTGTGCGTGCTTCAAACAATTTTGTCTTCTCCATATTACCATATCTCTAGAGTCAATAATTTTCTATGAGGAACTACTGAACTCAATCACTTGCTGCCGTTACTCAACAGTTTTCTGTTGAGGTCTATCCCGTAGAGGTAGTCAAATTGGATCAGTGATCGATTTCTAGGTTTCGTCGTAAACCTAATTGGTTACTTCCAATTACGTAAATCAATAGTTCAAACCGCACTCAAAGGTAGGGCATTTCCCATTGATATAGGAACTTTTGTACCAGAAATAATAGTATCTCCAATTATAGCCCCTCTGGGATGTAAAATATATCTCTTCTCACCATCCCCATAGTGTATGAGACAAATGTATGCATTTCGATTAGGGTCGTATTCTATGGTTACGATTCTACCAGATATGTCTTTTCGATTCCGTCGAAAATCGATTTTACGGTATAGGCGCTTATGACCTCCCCCTCTATGCCTTGCGGTAATGATTCCTCTGGCATTACGACCTTTACTATAACGGTGCCGTCCATGGATCAATTTATTTCGTGGATTGGATTTCACTTGCCTGTCTACGGTTCCCTTGCGTGTGCTCGGGATAGGTGTTTTGTATAAATGTTTCGCCGTATTATTAAGTATTCTCCTTTAGTTCTTTTCTCTATCTAGAAGTGGAATAGAATAACCCGGTTGAAGGGTAATGATCATACGTCTGTAATGCATTGTATGTCCCAGAATAGGTCCCATTCTTCTACCCTTTCCGGGTAGTCGATGGCTATTCACAGCTACTACCTTAACACCAAAGAAGAGCTCGACCCAATGCTTTATTTCTGTCTTAGTGAATCCCGATTCGACATTAAAAGTATATTGATTCTTTCCCAATAAACGAAGACTTTTTTCTGTAAATACTGCGTATTTGATTCCATCCATAAATCGACTTTCCCTCCTATGCTCTGAGTTCCAGTATCGATAAGAATTCGAGTTCTTATTGTTCTTATGTTATGGTATGAATATACCATACCAATTCGTTATGTATGGATGATGGATGAGATTCCATGGATAGAGAGCCAGTTCCAATAGACTTATGGAACGTTCTCGTTCGCGTGCATCCAGCAGGAATTGAACCCGCAAATTTACCAATTATGAGTTGGGCGCTTTAACCATTCAGCCATGGATGCTTAACAGGGATCATCGTACATCGTAAATAACCAATTTTCATATAGAAAGACATATCATAGAAAAATGAAATCAAAATATTCGGAGATGGCAAATATTCGGAGATGACTATGAAAACACCTCTCTGGATCCTCGAATTGAAAGAGAGATTGAGAGGGATCAAGATTCCTAATTCTCGCTATTTGGAATGGATCCAATTCTATTGAGTCTGACTCATAGTGATCATTTCTCTTTAGCAAAGAAGGACCTTGGTTATCAAAGGATTGAACAACCGGGATCCATTTACTTATGATACCTACTTGACATTGCTAACAAGGATCTAATGAATTATGAGTTTAATAGATCCTCTTTAGCAGAAAGACGTATATTCCTTGCTCATTATCAGACAATCACTTATTCCCAAACCTCGTGTGGGGCTAATCGTTTTCATTTACCATCTCATGGAAAACCCTTTTCGTTCCGCTTAGCCCTATCGGGTATTTTAGTGATAGGTTCTATAGTAACTGGACGATCCTATTTGGTCAAATACCTAACGAAAAATTCCTATTTGCCTTTCATTAAGGTACGAGGGCTTCTTATTCCACAAGAACGAAAGCACCTTTTCATTCTTTCATATACTAGGGGACTTGGAAAAGACTATGTTCCATACTAAAGGATTCGGGTCCATAACCACGAGTTCCGGTGCATTAGATCTTGTAGCACTTAGCAACGGGGCCCTATCCATTAGTATTCCACATAAGAAATCCATTATAGAAACTAATACAATTAGATTAGCTCTTCATAGACAAACTTGGGGTTTGCGAGGCAAGATAAGACCGGCTCGGGATCATGGGACCCTTTTCTCTCAGATAGGAGGGGATCTTGTACAAAATAGACTTCTAAGTAATAACCCCATAGATCCTATATCTATCTATATAAAGAGGCAATCGTGTCAGGAAGCGGGTTTTTTTTTGGCCAAACGAAACGGTACTTCGAACTTGGAACGAGCATGAGGAGATTAACGAGATTTCTTTCTCTTTTGAGTTTTTCTGGCGGACCGGTCGCGCAAGATCTTTGGTCTTCCCCCGGAACCGATGAAAAAGTGGGTCGCTTCTTATGGACTCGCTCAGAATGATTCTTCTCTATCCATAGTTCATGGCCTATTAGAAGTAGAAGGTGCTCTGGTGCAATCCTTACCGACAGAAAAAGATTGCAGTCGGGTTGATAATAATCGAGTTCCATTACTTCGTCGGTCCGAACCAAGGAATCCGTTAGAAATGTTTTGAAATGGATATTGTTCTCTCTTTGATCAGGGATTGCTATATGAAATGGGTAAGTCACCAATCCCTTTGACAAATCGGGTGTCATATTAGATATCATATTCTATATATAGAAATGTCATAGAATAGACGTATAGAATTTTTGGTTGGGAAATTCGAATGAATCATTGAGTGAAAAAGGAGCAAAGAATGACAAAAGACGAGACTCTACTAGTCTTCACTCTTGCGGTTTCCTCGGTTTCTGTTTTCTTATTCGGGATCTTGCTTTTCATGGTTCTCATCTCTGCAACTCGCGATTTTCGCGAGAGAACCAAATCCAAGTTGGTGAAGATCATGATTTGGGCTAGCATAGTAGTTATTACCTTTGCAATTGCGGTTCGAATCTATCCGATCTTTATCTTTTTGCTCAAAGAACGAATAAAACCCCTTGTCGAAGCCCTTTATGATAAGCTTACCTGGATCTGGGAAGTTTCTCTTTCACGGTATTGGGATCGTTTGATCGATTTCCTTGATCGCTACTTATGGGCGTGCGCTCAAAGGATACAAACAGGGATTCGCAAACAAAAAGGGGAATTCGTAGTCACTTTTTCCTGTCGCGTAAAAAAAAAGGCTTTACGCGAGAGC